TCCTTTAAAATTGGGAACCCACGGGTTTTTAAGATTTTCAATACCCATGTTTCCCGAAGCGACACTTTGTTTCACTCCTTTCATTTATACTCCAAGCGCGATTGCTATAATATATACTTCCTTGACCACTTCAAGACAAATCGATCTTAAGAAGATCATTGCTTACTCCTCAGTAGCCCATATGAATCTGGTGACTATTGGTATGTTTAGTCGGGCGGCGGCCGTTAGGTCACCTATTTTGAGTTATGGACACACAAGGCCAAAACATGTGTGCCGGGCGTGCGACCCATCAACCTACTAGCAATAGGGGAGAAAACATAGCATGTCGCAACAAAAGCTTGATTCGAGGCCTCAGCAAAACAAAACACTGCCGTCTGTTTCAAAAACAAAAGCCCCTTAGCGCCCCGGGACGGGAGTGGGTGACGGCCCTACGCGCAGGCAACAGCAGCACCGGCTCTACGAAGTCAGAATCAATCTTTCTGGTGGCTTTCCCAATTCATTCGTGAATAAGAATTCAAGGTTCTGAAAGAACTCGCTTCTAGCTGCTTCGCCTGCTTCTTATTATGGCGGCTGTGTTGGCGTGTCGGAAATGAACAAAAATCGATATGAACGTGCTATTTTCAAATCGATTGATAGATAGCCTGATCTGTTCTGATAGATCGAAAGAGTAGGAATGGATAGAGAGGGAATGCATCAAAAATAAGGCGAGAGCTTCAAGCCCTATTTCTATCTATTGATGAGACAACCATCTATTCTTGATCCATCAGATACATATCGATTTCTTTCTGATGGAGTCTACTACATCGTACGTAGAACGCCCAAGCGCTTTTTAGGCCAGCTCAGTCAGTTCTCTTATCCATCGGGAGGGAAAAGCAAAAAAAAAATGTAGTTGTGTTGTTGTTCGCCGCCTCGACGCATTCCCTTCTCTCCCCGGCATCGTCCCACACAGAAAGAAAGAGCGCAGAGCCCCGACCCGACCTGTAGGTCCGCTAACGTAAAGCGAGGAGTTGAGCCTGAACTGGCAAACCGAAGTCACTTTCGGAACCATACTTCCTACAGCTAACACGTGTCCAGTCCAGCGGGAACGCGCAGCGCAAACGAACGTGAGCTGCTACACCGAATCCCCCGCTGGCCATCGGGGACCGAGTGGTAAAGCCATGATCTGCAGGGGAACGGATCACTCATTCTTCCATTGGGGACAGGTGCACGAACGACAACTCCAAACGTCACACATCCGTCGCCTACCTACCGTTTAGGTGGCACCAGCGAGATCCAGCTAAGGTAAGGAACTTTGTGTCGCGGCTGCTCCACTCCGCCGCGGTCTCATGAACTGAACTTCGTTGCCTTCCCGCGCGCGAAGCGAATGGGCGCTGTGCTGCGGGTCAGTTTCGGGGCGGGGGGCTTAGGCCGCCCGCCTACCAATCAAAGAGGCTGAGAGTAAGCGTAAGCTCACCCGTAAGCTCTTCGAGCTTCCCTTCATTCGCTTCGCGGGAGCCGCACAGCGCATAGCTGGAAGTCAGAGGGCCCATACTACCTGCCTAACCCCTCGCGCCGAGGGACCTTAGATCGGAAGCGCCTTCTAAACCACCCCATTCATCCGGGAAGGGAAGGGGCCCATGTATTTGCACGACCCCTGCAGATTTTACCCTATCTACACCCGGAGCCAATCCTCTATCGGTCCTGCCGCCACGCCGCAGAACGGGAGCTCGTGTGGAACCTTTTATTTCTGGCGTAAAAGCGGTGGAACATAACAAAATATTACGATTGCGTAACATAAGGGCCCGGCGCGCACAATCCTATTTTATCCGAGTCCGAGTTTACCCCTTGCACTTCGGACAGCCGTCCGGAGCATCATAAGGAGGACCCCCCTTTCGAGGTAAAAAAATGGTACGGTACATAGGAGGCTGGTCTTTCTCAACGTGGTGTATAGCACGAAAAACCTTTCGATACAAGAAAGGGCCGTTCACATGAAAGAAGAGAAGAAAGAAAGGAGTGATTATCTTCTTTCTCTTTCCCGAGGGGGAAGGAGAAATAGGGTCTTATGGAGGGAGGGGAGGGGGAAAGGCTTGGGCCTACCTATCCCGATAGGACCTCATAAACGAACGGGAGCTGTTGAGAGATTCCATATTGCCGAGCCGAAGGGCAGCACTTCTATACGCGATCGTAGTATGTCACGTCGTCTCGTCCCCGCTGCATTGAAGAGTACCTATGCACTATTTCCGGTTCACTGATAAGGAAGATAGAGTTGGGGTGGGGGTCTACGGTGTGATACTCAAGTATGACCGGGGAGATACATGCTAACTATGGGTAGGAAGCAGGAACCATTCTTTAAAAAATTTAGGGGAGTTACAGATCTCTTATACTACCATCGATCGACAGAACGGAACGACTAGAAAAAGAAGTGCAGTTAGAAAGCCGTATGATAGGGGGTAACTATCTTGTACGGTTCGGGGGGTAATCGGCGTACTCCGATCAGTGGGGGGATCTTTGGCTCTATCGAACATACAGGGAATTGGAGGTAGCATTCTACCGATGTTAAGTCATGGACTGGTTCCTTCAGCCCTTTTTCTATGTGTTGGTGTTCTATATGACCGACATAAGACTCGACTTGTTAGATATTACGGAGGTTCAGTGAGCACCATGCCGAATCTCTCTACCATTTCCTTCTCTTCCACTTTGGCCAATATGAGTTCACCTGGTACTAGCAGCTTTATCGGGGAATTTCCCATCTTAGTAGGAGCTTTCCAAAGAAATAGCTTAGTAGCCACATTAGCTGCGCTTGGGATGATTTTAGGCGCGGCGTATTCCCTTTGGCTATATAATCGTTTGGTTTCTGGAAATTTAAAACCCGATTTCCTCCATAAATTCTCCGATCCAAATGGCAGAGAAGTTTCCATATTTATACCTTTTCTTGTTGGAGGGGCGACCGTCCGTTGAACTACCAAAGAAAAAAGGGTAAACCAATGTGATCATGACATTGTAGGTGCTTGCGATGGGACGGATGCTACTTCCCTCAGTTGGTTTGGGTGGCATAGCCCGTTGCGGAAGTCCCCCCTTTTTTTGATCCATTTCTTTAGTTTAGTCTTTAGGGAGCCAAAGCTTGACTTTACTAATAAAATAAGGCTCGCGCAGGGACGCTCACGTTTTTTGGCTGAGCCGTATCGAGATAAAGAAAGGACGGGGGGCAACCATGCATGGTACTTCTCGCCCGTGTCTCCGAGGGACAGTTGAACGAGCGATTCATGAATGCTGCGGGGTTGGACGAGCCAATAACTCGAACGCGTTCGGTCTGTTTTTTGAGCAAGAATCACAGCGTTACCTTACCTTCACCATGATACGGACTCCAAGTTCTTATGGCAGAGCACGAGGAGATTTATCATCAATATGATGATGGGAATGGAAACCAGAAGCACGACCGGGTCTTCGTGGTCCAAGATAATAAAACCATCAATAACAGTAACATAAGCATGAGACTTTTTGGTAGTACCGGTGAACCAGATGGCCGCGGCGATGGAATCTGGGACGGAGGACTCGTAGTATCTCTCTAGATCTGGCAAAAGTGAAAGACCCATTCGAATGAGGGCTAACCTGACCGCTGAGCCCACCCTGGCCTCGCGGGGCGGGCCCCCGTGGTTGCGAGCTGGAGCTGCCATAGCTTATGGCTAGAGCAATGGGAGGGGGCTCCAGCGGAGAGAACAGTAAGGAGAACGAGCGCTCCGCCGGGCGGCAGGAGCAGCGGGCAAGTGCTTGGTAGGCCAACAGCCCAGTGAACCGGGCGGGGCACTCGACGAAAGGGGAGCACACTGAGCAAGTACGAGAAATTTTCCCCGCTCCACTTTATTAAAAGCAAGGACCACTACGGGAGGTCAAAACAAGGTAGCTTGCTTACTCCGTGCTTGCGCTAAGGACTTATGTAAGTCGGGGCTCGTCCCCGGTCAATATTGGATCAAAGAATAGGGGGCCGTAGCACTGACCTCTTTTTTTTTTTATTGATTCAATACAATAGGGGAAAAGATCGTACAGTTCCCTAACCTCTCAACGGATCCTCCGCGCGCTGGGCATACCTCTTCTGTGCGTCTTTCTCGTGGCGGTAACAGAACAACAGGGAAAGACCCGGCGGACCGGCCCGAGGGCGAGCTTTATTTAAGAGAGAATGAGGATTGAATAGAAAGGCTTCCGTTTCCGTTCTTGGTTTTGGGGCTCTCGGGCTCCCCTCGGTCTTATTCGTAGTTGGGAAAGGGGAAGGAGTCTAAATCAATGGACATTAATGAACCATCATTGATGGACGTTGCACATGACACGATCAATTCGACTCAAGGTCCGGCGCTAATAGAAGTTGCTGACTCTCCTAGTAGCGAAGGAAAAGGGCAGTACTTTTTTCCAAGCTACCTTGAGCAGACTCTTAAAGGTTAGGTTACTACTACTACCTGCCTCTACGGAAGAGGTGTACTTTGTACCGCCCGGAGGTCATATAGATCGAAACCCAGAGCGATAACAACGAAAGTTCTACCTACCACAACTACTGGCGCTTCAAAAGGCTTAGATTCTAAGGGCGCTACTGAAAGCCTTTTTTTAGGTCGGGGCCTCGAAAGCCTTTGGTACTTCGGTAGGGAAAAAAACCTTAAACAAAAAAATGGGTTCAATTGCATTGCCTTAGCGCAAGCACTAAGTGAGAAAGGTAGCTTCTCAAAGATTTGCCCAGCCCACGCAAGAGCGCTTATGTCATGTCATATGGGAACTCATGGCCGGAAACAATCCTGGTAGGAATAATAAGAATCAAAGTCCAGGTTGGTTGGTGAGCCTAGTGATAGGAGACTATCTAGCTTGGTTCGGAGAGCACTTGTTGGGTTAAAGATTTTTTTGTTGCTAAATGTTACGGCCTAAATGCTGAACTATTGACCCTACTTGTTTGGATGGGTGTTCACCCCAAAGTGTTCCCGGATTGCATGCATACATCCGTAAGTAACTTAGTGCAACATGGCAAATTTCATTGAGAGGAATCAGCAAAGAAAAGAAAAACGGGTCAACATCTTAATGTGTATTTGAGGGCTGAGGAGTGTCCACACGAGTTCGTTGAGGTGTCTACACAGGGAGTTTACTTGCTTACTTGTTAGAGTAAGGGATGAAATAGCTCGACCGTAGAGAGAGGGATTCTTAACTTCCAAATGAAACTCCATTGATAAAAAGATAGGGAACCTGAATCAATGCACAAATTGAAGGCAGACTTGACAGAAAAAAGTCCAAAATCTGAGACTTCTACCATTACCATTTTCAACCCTCCAAAAAAAAACCTGCTGCAAGACCTCAGAACCATAGAGAATACTTTTCCAAGTACTGGAAGAAGCAGAAGGAAACTCCGCATTAGGATCAAAGCTGCAAGTCCCGAAAAAGTCCTTTTTCCTGAACATTGAAGCCCAAAGCCCTTGGTCCTGGTTTGTGATCCTCCAACTAGCTTTAGCTAAAAGAGCTTGATTCATGTGACTAGTTTAATTCCTTTTACCCAAACTGCTTAGGTCTACTAACTTTGTCCCATCGAACCAAATGAGGTTTAGATTGAGTGCCCCCTTTCTATTTATTTTTTTAATGTCCTCACAAGTTCCCACAGGAAGCTTAGCAGTCTGCATGGTGTAGATAGGTACTGCAGATGTCACAGCTTGAATCAAGGTCAATCTACCTGCCATAGATAAGAGCTGACTTTTCCAAGTGGCTTGAACTTTGTCCACAACTGCCCGCTTTGGTGACTCTGGATTGTACCAGAGGAACTCTAAGGAATGAGAAGTCAAGGGAGAGCCACATATATTGCAGATTTCAATAGCAAGACCATCATCCTTATTTGGAGAACAATAAAGGCTAGACTTATCAAAGTTTACCTGTTGACCAGAGGCTTTACAAAATTCATCAAGGCCTTTTTTCATGATGGAAGCTTGTTGCTTAGAGGCCTCCCAATAAGATCATCTGCAAAGAAAAGGTGTGAGATCAAAGGTCCAGATCTCGCAGCCCTAACAGCCCTCCACTGCTTCCCCAAGACCTTATGAAAAATTAAATGACCATGCAAAGAAAAAAGAACTATAATATCCTATGTCTAGGACTCTTCTTGATTCGTAGGAGAAAGAAAGTGACGTGCAAGAACCATAATTCCCACTTTAACCCGCTTTGCCAGGCTATTCCACGAAGATCCATAATCGGAAAGATAGATCAAGAAAGAACGTAGCCTCGGCCACCGTCGAAGTTTAGTAGTCTTTTCCAGGAAGCTGAGAATTGTTAGGAAGTCTTTTCATCTCCTGAGTTGTTCTAATGCAAGGGTGAGCGAATCTAGCTAAATTGTAGGCCAGCTTAGCTTCTTGCCAAAAATAGAGACCGCGGAGAAACCTATCCGTATTAGTCAGGCAGTGAAAGCAATAACAGAATTTCCCGTAGTTAGATCATCCAGTTTTTCATTCTCATGCCATCGGTACACTAAAAAATGGGAATTCGTTTAATTGGTCTGAGGTGTCCTTATCTTTCTATCCTGGCCTTATCTTTCTATCCTGGTTAGAACATGGGGCATTAAAGCGCCTGGCAAGGCTTTCTTTTATAAAGTAAATCCGCTGAATGAGCTGATCTCGCCAGCTCTATCTGAGTAGTTTGGTTGGTCAGAGGCACGAACAAGTGAGTTTGGCGTTCTGTTTTGGGTAGCTATAAATAGGAGCATTCTTTCTTTCGTAGTCGGTAGGGTGAGCGAACTGCCTCCCGTCTCAGTTGCTGCATCTGCTGCTATTGGTATTGATATGATATAAGGGGTACAACTAGCCTTCTTCTGACAGGTTGAATCTTAAAAGACTACGGCATGACAAAGCAAACAAAAAATTCGCCAAAAATGATAGAGAAGAGAAGAAATAGGCTCAGACGCACCCCATCCATCCATACGACACGATAGCTTCAGCAAAGAGTATAAGAGCCGTTGAATCTCAATGTCGGCGGTTTGCCTTGCTGTTTCTTTGTCTCGAGGCAACGAAGTAGCTGAAACGAAGGGCAGTTTACTTGCCTGGCTCCAATAGTTCTAGTAAGCTATCAATAGAAGGTTCTGAAAAAGAGGGTTGTGTAATGTAACGAGTGGAACGGGTCTTACTAGCGGCTTAGCCTTGTCTGCTGTGTGGCAAAGCAAATAATAGATCTTGGACGATCTTTCATAACCGATATTCGACCTGCGCATAAGAGACACAAATGCGTCCTTATCCAGAGAGAATCCTTGAGGCGGAACTTCCGAGGCCAACAAAGAAGACAAATACCTCTCCTTAAAGCAAACAGGCTACTCCCTCGGTACCATACTTCTAGTGACCTCGGCACCTTTCTTCTATCGATTCTGTCATTACCCCATTTTAAGTAGTATGATTTCAACTGCCAAAAGAAAAAAAAGAACGCGCTGCACGCGACCTGTGAGCGACTAAGGGTTTCCGGTATTTCGGAGTTAAAAATCGTGTTCTCGTCGTGTGGGTTGGCTTGGAAAGTTAACCTCTCTAAAGCCTATGGGCACCGCTAGATCGCGTAGCAAGTAAGAAAGCCATAACAGTTCAGAGGCCGTAAGGTCTAGTGCCGAAGCAGAGTACAAGGCACTAGACCTGGAAAGAGTCGGTTGCTTTTTTTAAACCCTAGTCAGTAGGTTTTTTCCGAGAAATACGCAGAAGCCGGTAGTGGACCGTCCGCTATCGGGGCAGCCAGCCCAGTCGGCATCAGAGAATGCAAAGAAGGTGGTTAACGGTCCGTTAGGCCAAGGGCCAAGATAATCCTTCTGATACCGTAAGATGCGTTTTACAGCCTGGAGATCCACGGTGGTGAGAGCGCGCATGAACTGACAAACTTGATTGACTGCAGAGCAAATGTCAGGTCTGGTGAGAGTGAGGTACTGAAGGGCGCCAACAATACTACGAGATTCTGTTGCATCAGAGAGAGGAGCACCATCGTATGCGGAGAGCTTTGAGCGGGTGTGGGACACGGCTTGGAGTCTTGCATATGAGTGCGAGTAAGCAGATCCAAGGTGTATTTAGTCTGAGTCAAGACTAGATCGATGTACTGTACGTTTGGCTTCGATTCCCAAAAATAAATGAAGATCACCAAGATCTTTCATGGCGAAGTGCGTAGCGAATGAAAGGAAAGAAAGGTTCTGAAAGAAAGGAGACTGAGGCAGGACTACCGTCCTGAGAAGGATCTTGCTGCGAACTGCTCTGTGGCTGTACAGGAGAGAGGTCAACAGCAGCAAGGGTAGGAGACTGACCCATATACGTGCGAGTTTCTTTCTTTCAGAACCTCGATCGGCTACTAGAGACGAGCAAGGGCCAGGGACGCACTCGACGAGCAGACGAGGGACGAGTGGTAGGAGCCGATAAATAGTAGTGCCGGTTCAGTGAAGTCAAGTCTTTACGTCTATAGGGGCTCCCTGACGATCCCGAACCTTTCAAAAGTGAGGGGTATTTGTTGTTTCTTGGCACTCTCTTTCTTTGTTATGCCAACCGGGATACGGGGCTTGACTTGAAAAACAAACAACTGGCACTGCCCAGGCGGATAGGGCACTTTTTGCCCCGCTTAGCTTAAGTACAGGATACTAAATAATACCTCCCGAACGATTGAGAGTGGATTTCAGGTTCAATAGTGTCGAGAAGGCCGGTGACCGTGCTTTCATAAAAGCACCATTGGGTGGTGGTTCCTCTCTCGGAGTTCGAGTTACTCCGTTACTCTCTTTTCTTTTGAACCCCGAACAAAAAATAGATCTCGCCATCAGCCCGACTAAGAGTTCCGAATCGAAAAAGTAAACTCTTAAGACGAAGGCGAAAAAAACCGGTTTCTTAAGGCTTCAAACGACTGGTCATTAAGACTACTATGAAAGAAAAGTAAGGAAGTCCTTTTCTTGACTTGGCCTGCGTGCATTATACCTACACCCTTTTTAAAGAACTTTATTTTAATTTCAACAAAGCAAAGAAATGAAAGCATAAATCTTTTCTTTCTTTCAGAACCTCTTACTCTTTTAGCCTGCCTTGTGGAGGTCTCCCGGGTGTCTACGGCGGATCCGATCAGTCTCGAAATGAAGAGAAAGATTTTACGATCTTCCACTAAGAAATAAGAAAGGTATCGTCACGACAACTAAATTTGCCCGGTAAACTACTCCGGGGCTCCCCATGGTTTAGTAAAGGGGAGGGGATCTTTTGTCTTCATCCGGGTAAAAGTGTAAGGCTGATTAGTGAGGTCTTAAAAACTTCATACAATGAATGATCGGCAATTCCATTTGTGCTTTCAGCAAGTAGGCGACGCGAATCTATGGTTTCTATCAATCGGATACCAATTGCTTGGATGCGTTTGAAAGCCTCGAGATGACTTGCAGAAAAAATTATTTCTAGGTTTGTTTTTCTTGTGTCTCTATAACAAATGGTCCATTTATTGATGGGCGAACGACGGGGATTGAACCCGCGCGTGGTGGATTCACAATCCACTGCCTTGATCCACTTGGCTACATCCGCCCCTACCCCCGCACAGGGTTAAGTCTCTATCTATGATCAGATCCTTTCCCCCGTATGACCGCTATCAAAGATAAGCTTTTTCCTATCTCTTTCTTCAATCGTTCCACAAGTGGGTTGGTTCGTTTCGTCCTTCTATCTACGCAATTCTCTGTCTTCGTTCGTGATCATGTTGGGCGAAAGGTAGTTGTAGAGGAGCGGCTGTGAAACGGTGATTCCCCCCTTTCCATTGAAGTAGGGAGGGTCCCCTTCCCCGGCCTATTATTGATAGGGATTTTACCGATGCTGAAGGTAGCTTGCTTACCAAGCCACCCACTTGAGAAGCGAATCGCCAGAAAGAAGCGACGAGGAAGCGAAGCGCGCCAGTGTAAAACCCGTGTATGTACAGGAAGAGGATACCTAGAAGTCATCATATGAACTCGGTTACTGTTCCGGTACCTGATATGACCGGAATGAGAAGAAATAAAACAAGGAGGTGTAGATGTGTCTTCCCAGTTTTAGTATGAGTTGGACCA